ATACGCCCAGTCGCTTCTCGTGGATTTTCATAACCCTGCTGCGCAAAAATGGGATATGCGCTTGAAATGGATGTCCGAGTTATGATATATATAATGAGCGATACGGAAATAAATCGAGTAATCTGTTCCTTTATCCAAGAAAGAGTCTTTCTAGTTTGCATAGTCTAATCATTGATCCGAAGATTTATACAATAAATTGGGTAGGCCGCTAGTATAGTTCCCTATCCACGATTCTGCTATTTACTGGAATCATTTTACTGGAATGCTATAGAATGAAAATCCCCCGGATAGAAAGTTTTTAATGCTTATGTATAACTACAAAGTCAGAAAGTAAGAACCATTCTAATTGATTAAATTCATATCGGTGGATCATTTATCAATCATTCATTGAATGATAAATAACTACAAGTGACGGAGATACACGATTTAAATAACGGAAAATCCAATATTTCAAAATAGTATCGATAATCACTGGAAAAGTGGAAACAAGACCAGATATAATTTGATCATTATGAACAAATCCAAAATCTTTGTAGACAGAACCAATCATTAGTTCCCAACCGTGGGGTGAATGAAATCCGATACATAAATCGGTTAATAAAAGAACCAAAAAAGCTTTGACTGTATCACTTAAGTTATATAGGAATTCCTGAGCCCACGAGTTAAGAATAACAAGTTCTTCATTACCTAAAAAAGAATAACCGCTTAGAATAACAAAAGAGATTATATTTGTCGAGAAGTGGAGGATCGTATGGATACGATCCTCGTTGTGTATCTTGATTAATTGGATCGTTTCTGTGTGGATTCCGATAGGAAAATGTGTCTCCGAGCATTCCTTGATCATTTGGTCCAGGAAGAAGATTTCCTCTAATTCTATGAACTTTTCTAGAATACTTTTTTCTTGAATATCATTCAAAAAAATTTCGGATTGACCAGTATTCAACCAATTCGTAATCCAAGATTCCATACTTTTAGTAAATGAGAGAGAAATCCACCAGGGCAAAAATACTATAGATGCAAGATACAAAAGAGGAGTGAATGCTTTCTTTTTTGCCATTTTTCACTTGTGAATTCTTAATTAACCCGCTTTATTTGTCGACTCTATGTGATCGAATATTTCTTTCAAATATGAGTTCTAGACAAGGTATCAAACCTATGCATCTATTTTTTTTGTGATTTTGTTTGAATCTAGAAAGAATACAGAAATAGGCTAAGATTCCAGTTCGAATTCGAATGAAGAAAAAATCAAAAAAGGGTTTCCAAATATCTCGATTCATCAAATTCCAAACAAATGTCTCCTTTCGATGAATGACCAAGTACTTTAAGGCTTTAAGGAATGAATATTATTGAGATTTTGAGACGAAGGAACCCCTTATTCCATCAAAATATCCAATAAAATTCCAACGATTCCCCATAGCCAAGAATAGAATAATTGAGAAAAAGATAGTGTGATGATCAAAAAAATGCGCGGCAAAACAAGACAGAAAAGGTCCTGTTTTCATTATTAAGAAAATCCATTATTGGTTAGTAAAGAACACAAACAAAAGGATAAAAAGGGATCGATTGACAAAAAGGAAATAATTTACAAGATATGATTTATCCGCATCTAAAGTATCACTTCCAACAAATATTGAACTTAAACATTTCTTTCTTTCGAAATCGTTTGATATATGAGATGAATCGAATCTATTAGTTCAATTTCTTACTTGTTTCGATTGAGTTACAAGTATTTGGAATGGATCTGGATACGCATAAAAAACCACAAAAAGAGTTTTGTTTTATGGTTGTTCCATATACGTCGGCTTTGGTTCGACTGAAGGTTCTGACGAAACTTCAGTTAAGTCATGTTATAGAAAAAAAAGGAATTCCCTCCAGTCGAGAAAATATTCACCCTTCAGCCCAGTCCCGTTCTTTTTTTCAAAAGACTTCAATTGGTACGCGCAAGAAATAGGCCAATTGTGCGGCTTTTTGTTCAATTTCTCGTGGAGTCAAATTCTCATCAGTACAGGTCAACGGAATAGCTCCCCGGCCTCTGATGTCCATATAAAGGACACGACGAGCATAAATACCCTCTTTAACTTCTAATCTAACGGATTGAATATCTTTTATAAGAAATCGGAGGAATATGCGACGATTTTTTCCAGGAAATCCCCAACGAAAAATACACACTATTCCTTCCTTTCTATCAAATCGATCGTACCCACTACCCACATTCCAGGAAATTGTGCACCACAAATAGGAACTAATAAAGAGACCCGCGATCCCGTAGAAAGACATCACAATCCCTTGTGGAAAAAAAATGATTGGCTGAGACGGAACAAAAGATATCAAATTTCTACCAAGATAACTGGAAGTTCCAGCCAATAAGAATCCTAATGAACCTAAAAAAACGATAAGGGCCCAACAAAAATGACTTAGTTTTCGAGACCCCGTTATAAGTTCTATCCATATATGTTTTGATCGCCAACTCATACTTGATCTGATTCTATTTTATTGGAAGTGAGAGAATACCCCATTTTGACTTTCTTTTTTTTTGTTTCCGAAGGAACTCTCATCAACTAGCACTAGTTTGATGTGAACTAGCACTAGTTTGATGTGAACTAGCACTAGTTTGATGTGAACTAGCACTAGTTTGATGTGAACTAGCACTAGTTTGATGTGAACTAGCACTAGTTTGATGTGAAGCTTTAGGGGTAATTCATCAAATTGGTTAGATCTAAAATAATAACATACCCTTCATATGATCCCAATATACATATGGATCCACCTATTTTACATTTTAGGCATCCAGCGATCCTGATCTATTTGAAATTGAAACTAGCTAGAATTCATTTATCCATAGATCATTTTCTACGGGCATAAGAGCTTGTGTCTTTATGTTTGGCGGAAATCACATGTTATACTATATTTCCCGAAATAAACATCTGTGTTATGGTTATGCTACAGTTTCAAAAAAACGGCTGAGGTTGAGTCCCCTCAGATTTAAACAACCTTATTCTTTTGAACATGAAGAAATAAAGAAGCCATTGCAATTGCCGGAAATACTAGGCCTACTAAAGGCACAAAAATAGAGGGAAGATTGAAAGTTGTCATAAAATGGTACCTCAATTTACTATATTGTACCTGTTATTATCTTTTTTAATATGATAGTATATATTTATACTAATTCTAATTTGAATTTTCAATTAAGAATTGTGATTATTATGAATTCATAGTAATTATTAATTAATTCAATTTGAAAATTCTTATTAGAGATCTAAGTATCTATATATCTAAATGAGTATGTAGAATAGATACAAGGAATGTAGAACTGAATAAACAGATTTATTCATCTTTGTACATGAAAGATGCGTAGGATAATCAACTTTCTTTTTTTCTTCATTTCTTTTTGTTTTGTTCTTGTCTTCTAATTTACTAAACTTAGAAATTATCGAAAGATTCGTTAGAATGCCGGGATTTTTAGTGAAAATGGGATCTTCTGGAGATGGAGAAAGATCCAAAACTATATATCTATCTTTTCTATATTCTATATTTGAATTTGATTATATCCATAAGACGAAATTCGTCTGGTTTGCCTAATTTCACGAAAGGAAGAACTCACGCTTTTATCTTGTTGATAGAGACTTCTTAATTAGAAATTGGGAATCCAGGTAAAAAAAGAGTTATCCGCAACTTTTGATTCTTTCTACAATTAGATCTTAGGTCACCAAAGAAGACTCCATTCTTATGATTCCGATAAATTAACTACTTGTTTTGTTTGCTACAAATCAAATAATTGAATTTAGATTGAATTTAGTACGCTCTACTTGATTTGATGGAATTAGAATTCAAAGGAAAGAAGGCATGCAGTTTAAATAACTCACTCAGAACGCTTTTTAAAAGATTACGTGATACGATTAGATCGAATAAGCCCGTCTGGAATAAATATTCAGACGCTTGTGAACCTTCAGGTACTGTTTTATTCAATGTTTGTTCAATTACTCTTTTACCCGCAAATGCAATGTAGGAGTTGGGTTCGGCAATAATGATATCTCCCAACATACCAAAACTGGCTGTTACCCCACCAGTAGTGGGAGATGTAAGGATTGAGACATAAAATAACTTTTTATTTGATTGATAATCATATAAGGCAGACGATATTTTAGCCATTTGCATCAAGCTCAAACTTCCTTCTTGCATGCGCGCCCCCCCCGAAGCGCACACTATAATAAGGGGTAAAAAGTGATTAGTAGCGTACTCAATGAAACGGGTGATTTTATCCCCGACTACGGATCCCATACTACCCCCCATAAACTGAAAATCCATAACCACAAGTGCTACGGGAACACCATTTAGTTGACCTACGCCTGTTTGAACAGCCTCAGTTAATCCTGCCTTTCCTTGATAAGAATCAATACGATCCTTATAAGGCTCCTCCTCCGAATGAAAGCCAATGGGATCCAGAGAGACCATGTCTTCATCTATAGGATTCCAAGTGCCGGGGTCGATCAAAACTTCGATTCTTTCTGAACAACTCATTTTCAAATGATATCCGCATTGTTCACAAATATTCATTTTTGATTTCAAAAATTTCTTATAATTTAATCCATAACAATTTTCGCATTGAACCCACAAATGCCTGTAGTTTTGAGTTGCATCGAGATAATCAGGCCTTTCTCCTAGAGTTAACTCACTACTCTTCTCGTGGGTTCGTATATCGGACTCTCCACTTTCACTATTAGTTCTACCACTATTAGTTCTACATTTATCAAAAGCGCACCTAGAAATGTAACTGTCACCACTATCACTTACAATGGACGTATCAATACAACTTTGAGACTGAAGATAATCGTCGATGCAACTAGTAATGTGAATGTGATTATTCCAACTAGATTGAGTATCGTACATGTAACGATTGTATAAGGAATCTTCACCCGTAGATCCATTATTCCTATAACTAGAATTGCGATAACTAGAAAAAGCACTTTCTAATTCACTCAGAAAAGAGAGATCGTTGTCAA